GTGATGGAGTTAACAATTTGGATAATATATCCAGACCTTCCTCTTCTTGATTGAAAGGACTTCCTATGAACCCAATAAACAAAGTAAATAAAGCCAACACAAGCATAGGAACTAACATAGTATTGTTGGCTTCCTGAGGATAAGGAAAAAAAATATTATTCAAATAACTAATATGAAAGGTTGATGAGCTCTTTCTTACATTAAGATCAGCTCGATATGTTTTCTTCCAAAAAAACGAAGCCCTTTTATTAGTATTAATTATTAAAAAAGTTAAAAAATAATTTGTTTTTTTTATCGATCTAGACCCCCCTTTACCCCACAAAGATATTGAGTAGAACGAGCTACTTTTTTTGCCACTGTAATCTTGAAAATGAATATTTAAATGACCCTCAAAAGTAAGTAAATAAATGCGAAACATATAAAATGCGGTTAATCCCGCCGTGTAACAAGCTATTATTGCAAAAATAGGTGAATATAACCAACTATCAGAAAGGATCTCATCTTTAGACCAAAAACAAGCAAAAGGGGGAATCCCAGAAAGAGAAAGTGTACCTAATAAAAAAGAAATTTTTGTAATTGGAACATGTTTTGTTAAACCCCCCATAAGACCCATATTCTGACTCTTATGCGGCGAATATCCAACAATAGCCTCCATTGAATGAATAATGGATCCGGATCCTAAAAACAATAAAGCTTTAGAATAGGCATGAGTAATCAAATGAAATAAAGAGGGTCGAGCAGAGCCCATACCTAAAGCAAGTATCATATAACCCAATTGTGACATTGTAGAGTACGCTAAACTTTTCTTAATATCTTTTTGAGCAAGAGCTAAAGTAGCTCCTAATAGTAGCGTTACTAGTCCTATCAAGGCTATTAAATTCATAATATAAGGTATGACTCTGAAAAGAGGAAGAAGTCGAGCTACAAGAAAAACTCCCGCTGCTACCATAGTAGCAGCGTGTATGAGAGCGGAAATAGGAGTCGGCCCCTCCATAGCATCGGGTAACCATATATGAAGGGGAAATTGCGCGGATTTAGCAACTGCACCGGAAAATAATAGCAAGGAGCATAAAGTAACAAATAAAAGATCAACCTTATTATTATAAATTAAGTTCTTGACTATTTCGAACAAATCCCGAAATTCTAAACTACCCGTTATCCAATAAAGACCTAAAATTCCTAATAAAAATCCAAAATCCCCCACACGATTAGTTATAAATGCCTTTTGACAGGCATTACCTACAACAGGTCGCGTAAACCAAAAACCTATTAATAGATAAGAACACATTCCAACCAATTCCCAAAAAAAATAAATTTGTATTAAATTAGAACTCGAAACTAAGCCCACCATTGAACTATTGAAAAAACTCATATAAGCAAAAAAGCGCAAGTAGCCTTTATCATGAGACATATAGTTGTCGCTATAAATAAGCACCATGATTCCAACAGTCGTGATTAATATTAACATAATGGAAGTAAGTGGATCAATCAAAAAACCAAACTCTAAAGAAAAATCATTATTGATCGTCCAAGACCATACAGATTGATAGATAGAATGGCGATTTATTTGCTGAAGAAGGAGGTTGATTGCAAAAAGCATAACTATACTTAACAAAAAAACACTCAAAAAAGACAACATACGGCGAAACTTTTTTGTTGCTGTCGGAAAAAGGAGAAGACCCCCCCCTATTACCATAGGAATTGGAAGTGTAATAAAAGAGATGATCCAGGAATATTGATATGTATGTTCCATATAAAAATATTTTTTCTAATGAATTGTTTCTTACTCACTCGTTCTTGTCCCTTTTCAAAAGAGAAAGTCAATAAAAAAGCAAAATATGTAAAACCTAACTAAAATTGGATATTCTTAATTAGTATTATGAATCTTTTCAAAACACAGCACATATTCAAATCACGAAGTTAGAATTGGTCTAATAATATGACCGACTTATCAGTCAAAAATCAATACTTACTCTTATTTAAGAACGTTTTTGATGAAGATACAAAAAAAGGGAAAAGTTTAATTTTCTTTTTATTCGGAATTACAATAAATTTCTATATCTACTATAACCTATATAAATATAACCTATTATAAATATAACCTATATAAAAAAGACCCATATAATAAAGATAATAAAGAATACATATTTGTATGCATAAAGAAACAATAAAGAATTCTAGCAAAACAAAAGAATTCATTTTGATATGAATCAGAAAAAGCAGCAACAGAACTTGAGACAATCAAATTAAAACCCGTTTTTTAGTTCATTTATCCGGAATCATTAATTGATCCTTTTTGAAGGGTTGATTCTATTCCATTATAATCCATTATAAAAATATAAAAAAAGATATTTATGCTTGGAGGAAGTTCTATAGTATTATATTAATAATATGAAATTTCAAATCAAAATACGTTCCATGGAACGAAAAAAACAAAGTATGAAATTTAAAGAAGTAAAGAACAAAAATTTCTTTTTTTTTTTCTAAAAGAAATCCATCCTTAAATAGACTAACTAATAGAATCTCCTTTCACTTTTTTTATTTTGATTTGAAAATAAAAATTAGGTATACTTCCCTTTCGAACTTGAACTTGCTTGATGACATAAAAAAGCTTAAATAGGTAGATAGGGCTTAGGCAGTTAAGTCGATTTCTTTTATTTCTTGTATAACTAGGAAAATACAAAGAAATAGCAATGAATCCCTTCTTTTCTTTTAGCAGTAGGATCTAAAGATTCATCAATACTGAATCGAAAAGAAAAAAAAACCATTTTTTTAGCTAAAAATGTCTTTCACATCCAATTATAGCAATGAGTGAACTCTCAGTTTTTAAATGGCCGTTCCAAAAAAGCGCACTTCTATATCAAAAAAGCGTATTCGTAAAAATATTTGGAAAAGAAAGGGATATTGGGCAGCGTTGAAAGCTTTTTCATTAGCGAAATCTCTTTCGACCAGGAATTCAAAAAGTTTTTTTTGTCCGACAAATAAAAATAAACAATCAAAGGTTGAAATAACCTAAATAAGTTTGATTCTAAGAAAAGTCTTGTTTTTGTCGAATTTCAACTCTAAAATCAAAAAATAAAGATTGTCAGTCATTAATATTTTGAATTGATCAATATTTATCAACATTTAATTGAACTCATTTTTTCTTTTAGAATAGGTCGAAAACGAAGTATGTTATCGACTGAATTCAAAAAAGGTTTTTTGGTTAAAAACAGACGAAAAAAAAATGCAAAAGACAATGTTTCAACTTTCTTTTTAGTCTCTTTTATCCGTTCTGGGATGGGGATTCTCATTTCCCCATCGGTTCTTAGGACTTATCACTACCTATCAATCACCATAAAAAAATTCTGATTTAGAACGTTCAAAAAATGAAACGAGTTTCGATTCATCACTTTTTTCTTCACTAACCTCAAAAATATTGCCTTGAATTAACTCTTTCAATCTCGACGATTGAATAATAATAAGTTATTATGATTTCTAGCAAGGGGAAGCCGCTATGGTGAAATCGGTAGACACGCTGCTCTTAGGAAGCAGTGCTAGAGCATCTCGGTTCGAGTCCGAGTGGCGGCATATATGTTTTCCTAGAACGAAAACACTTACTTATCTATTCAATTCTAATAATATTATATAGATATAGAATATAATAGCTATTTTGTAGTAATGAAATAATGAAGGGGGCTTTTTTTTATATGATATTTTCGACTTTCGAGCATATATTAACTCATATATCCGTTTCGGTTGTTTCCATTGTAATTACAATTCATTTAATAACCTTATTAGTTGATGAAATAAGAGAACTCTATTATTCGTCAGAAAAGGGTATGATAACTACCTTTTTCTGTATAACTGGATTATTAGTTACTCGTTGGGTTTTTTGGGGACATTTACCATTAAGTAATCTATATGAATCATTACTTTTTCTTTCATGGAGTTTAACCATTATTCATATAATTCCTTATTTTAAAAAACAGAAAACCCTTTTAAATCTAATAACCGCGCCAAGCGCACTTTTGATTCAGGGCTTTGCTACTTCCGGTTTTTTAACTGAAGTGCATCAATCTACAATATTAGTACCCGCTCTTCAATCCCAGTGGTTAGTGATGCACGTAAGTATGATGATATTGGCCTATGCAGCCCTTTTATGTGGATCATTATTAGGAATAGCTCTTCTAGTCATTACATTTCGAAAAATAACAAGGATTCCCTTTAAAAAATTAAATTTTTTAAATGAGTCTGTTTTTTTTGATGAGATTCAATACATGAACGAAAGTGGCACTGTTTTACGAAACACTTTTTTTCTTTGTTGTAATAATTATTATAGGTCTCAGTTGATTCAACAATTAGATTGGTGGGGCTATCGTATTATTAGTATCGGCTTTATCCTTTTAACTATAGGTATTCTTTCAGGAGCAGTCTGGGCTAACGAGGCATGGGGATCATATTGGAACTGGGACCCAAAGGAAACTTGGGCTTTTATTACTTGGGCAATATTCGCAATTTATTTACATACTAGAACACATAAAAAATGGAAAGGTTTAAATTCTGCAATTGTGGCCTTTATAGGCTTTCTTTTAATTTGGATATGTTATTTCGGAGTTAATTTATTAGGAATAGGACTGCACAGTTATGGTTTATTTCAATTAATATCTAATTGAATTGAGGGCGTGGGTCTGATAAAAACAAACATAGGGCAGCATATAAGTCTATATAAAAAACATTGTGTAAACGAACCATTTGAATCAAGCAATGAGTGATTCAAATGGTTCTGTAAAAAGCCCTACTATCTGGTTACAATTTGTTTGTAAAATAAAATAAAAAATCGAAAAATACTTTTTCCACTTCCACCTTTTTTTAGGATTTTTCAAAAATTAATAATTAGATAAAATAGCCTCAACCTTGTCAACGGATAATGAGAAAACGAAGTCTGGATAAATCCCGATACCTATTACGGGTAGAAGAATAGAAATTGAAACAAATAACTCGCGCGGGCCAGAATCAAAAAAAGAAGAGTTTGGAGCAGTAAATAACTTGTATCCATAGAACATCTGGCGTAACATAGACAATAAATAAATAGGAGTTAATATCACTCCAAGTGCCATCACAAAAGTAATTAGCATTTTTGGCAGTAAAAGATATTTTTGGCTAGTAATGATTCCAAAAAAAATTATAAATTCTGCAAAAAAACTACTCGTGCCCGGTAATGCAAGAGAAGCCATCGATGAGATACTGAACATTGTAAATGTTTTTGGAACAAAAAAAGCCATTCCTCCCATTTTGTCGAGATAAAGAAGACGCATTCTATCATAAGTGGTACCTGCCAAGAAAAAAAGCGCAGCACCAATAAATCCATGAGATATTATTTGTAAAATGGCTCCGTTGAGTCCCGTATCACTTAAAGAGCTAATTCCTATAATTATAAAACCCATATGAGATACCGAGGAGTAGGCTATTCTTTTTTTTAAATTACGTTGACCGGGAGATGTTGAAGCTGCATAAATTATTTGTATTGTGCCTAGTATTATCAACCATGGAGAAAATAAAGAATGAGCATGGGGCAATAATTCCATATTGATCCGAACCAATCCATATGCTCCCATTTTTAATAAGATTCCGGCTAGAAGCATACAAGTACTGTAATGTGCCTCGCCATGAGTATCTGATAACCAGGTATGTAAAGGGATAATCGGTAATTTTACAGCAAAAGCTATAAGAAATCCAATATAAAATATTATTTCCAGCACTAATGGATATGATTGATTGGCTGATGTTTCAAAATTTAATGTTGGTTCAGCAGAACCATATAAACTGATACCCAGAGTTCCTATTAATAAAAAAATGGAACCCCCTGCGGTGTATAAAATGAACTTTGTAGCTGAATACAAACGTTTCTTTCCCCCCCACATGAATAAAAGTAGATAAACGGGAATTAATTCTAACTCCCACATGATGAAAAAAAGTAAAAGATCTCGAGAAGAAAATAATCCTATTTGACCACTATACATTGCTAGCATCAAAAAATGGAATAATCGGGAATCTCGAGTAACTGGCCGGGCCGCTAAAGTTGCTAAAGTAGTGATAAATCCTGTCAGTAAAATGGGTCCTACAGAAAGTCCGTCTATCCCCAATCTCCAATAAAAATCAAAAAAATTGACCCATTTATAATTCTCCGAAAATTGAATTAATAAATCATCAGGTTGGAAATAATAAAAAAATGCATAGGTCATTAAAAGCAGTTCTAAAATGCATATACATAAAGCATACCATCTAATTACTTTATTCCCTCTCTGAGTTTGAGGTAGAAATAAAATTAAGGAACCTGTTGATATCGGAAAGACTACAAAGAATGTTAACCAAGGAAAAGAATTCGTGGTAAAGACAAGACATGCTTGGACCAGAAAAACCCGTGCTCAAAACAGAATATCCTTCTTTTTTTTATTTTTTTTTGTTTTGAGGACGGGTTCTGTCGATAAAAAAAAATGTATTCAAATTCAAATAGTGTTGTCGGAAACCTATCAATAAGCTAGACCCATACTTCTAGTTGTTTCATGCCATAAATAAACTCGAACACTCAAGAAATCCGTTGGGCAGGCCGATTCACATCTTTTACAGCCAACACAGTCCTCTGTTCGTGGAGCGGAAGCAATTTGCTTAGCTTTACATCCGTCCCAAGGTATCATTTCTAATACATCTGTGGGACAGGCTCGTACACATTGAGTACACCCTATACATGTATCATAAATCTTTACTGAATGTGACATTGGGTCTATAAACTTTTGAACGTCATAAATTTTCGATCTAGTCGTTTTGTAACTCAATAATATTTTTAGACATAAGATGAATCAAAAATTGACCAGAATTTTTTGAATCAATTCTGGATTGAGGTATGTACATAAAAGAGGGCCAAGAGACTTTCATTTCTTAAATTTTAACAAACATGAATATATATATATAATTCATTAATATTTTAATTTATATCAATAATACTACTTATTCAATAAATTTGCTTGATTGATACGAGTTGATTTTCTGTTACGATAAATTGACGAAATGATAGCCAGTCCAACTGCTGCTTCAGCCGCTGCAATAGCTATAACAAAAATTGAGAAAATATTTCCTTTTAATTGACGACTATCAAAAAAATCAGAAAATGTTACGAAATTTATATTAACTGCATTCAGTAGAAGTTCAAGACACATAAGAGCTCTAATCATATTTCGGCTCGTGATCAATCCATAAATACCGATACAAAATAAAAAGGAACTCAAAACAAGTATATGTTCGAGCATCATTGACCAACTCCTTATCAATTTTTATTTCTTTCAATAAGAGTAAAAATAAAACTTTATATCAATATAAGCACAAATTCTACAGAATCCATTGAGTCAAATATAACAAGTACATAAAAAACCATCTATTAGTAATAAATTAATAAATTGAATATAAAGAACTTGAAAAGAAGTTCTATTTATAATCGAAATAGATAAAAATTGATACATGAACAAACAATCGTTAAATAGAATGAAACCAGATGTGATAAGATAAAACAAAGTTGAATTCAGATTTCTTCGGGTAGTTCTAAGGCTTTAATACTGTTATTGACGAGCCACAGCAATTGCGCCTATTAATCCAACTAAAAGAATTATCGAAATTAGTTCAAATGGAAGAAAAAAATCTGTTGATAAATGAATTCCAATTTGTTGACTATTCGTTATCAAATCTTTCTCGATAATCTGGTTTGATCTTGTCGTCCAAATAACGCTGTACCAAGATGTATCTGGAATAGTAGCAATTAATAAAACAAAAATACTTGTACAAACTAGCGAAGTAACCCCGCCTCCAATGGTCCAAAGAGAAAAAGCTTTGGAATAGTCTGAACCATTTATGAACATCACAGCAAATAGGGTTAAAACATTTATTGCGCCTACGTAAATAAGGAGTTGTACAGCAGCTACAAAATAGCTGTTTGATAAAACATAAAATAAAGATATACAAATAAGAACCAACCCTAACGAAAACGCGGAATAAATTGGGTTGGTAAGTAATACGACCCCTAAAGCAAATGATATAAGACCCAATCCCAGAAAAACTAAAAGAAAATCATGTATTGGTCCAGGCAAATCCATTTTACGTATAAAGAAAAGAGAAATCCATCTCATTTTTTTTCATAACCTTATTGACTCGACCAGGAAAAAATTTTTCTGATATGTTCCTAATTGAATAAAATCCTATTGAATTCAATCCGAAATGGTATGAATTGATGTAGGTATAACTATGGAAAAAATACTATTCCTTACCCCAAAAGAAAGTGCGATATTAGACAATACAATAATATTGAAAAATAGATTTTTCTCTTTCGAAAAAAAAATTACGTAAAGATTAATCATTTTTCAATCAAAAATGGATAAGTTTTGAGTCAAAATAAAGTCCCAACTCTCATAATCAATCCAACCAAACCAATAGTTGGGATTACTAATTCTTTTATTGACTAAACAAAACAAAAGAAACCTCATTTCTCTAGTTTTAGTAATTATTCTTTAATTTTGTATTTTTTGAATTAAGGGCCCACTCCCGTTTAGTTGAGAGAAGGTTGAAATTGTTCGAATTGTATAATCGTCAATTACTGATATTGGTAAACGACCCAAAGCAATTTGATTATAATTCAATTCATGACGATCATAAGTGGAAAGCTCATATTCTTCAGTCATTGATAAACAATTTGTTGGACAATACTCAACGCAGTTACCACAAAATATACAGATTCCGAAATCAATACTGTAATTAAGCAATCGTTTCTTTCGAATATGAGTTTCGAATTGCCAATCAACAACGGGTAAATCTATAGGACATACACGAACACATACCTCACAAGCAATACATTTATCAAATTCAAAATGGATTCGACCGCGGAAACGTTCCGATGTAATTAATTTTTCATAAGGGTATTGAATAGTTACAGGTAAACGATTTGCATGGGATAAGGTAACCATAAAACTTTGCCCAATGTACCTTACAGCTCGTATTGTTTGTTGACCATAATTTAATAACCCAGTCACCATAGGGAGCATATCATAAATATCTCGGAATAATTTGATTTTTGTTTATTTCTCTTGTTTGAAGCAAGTAGGAGTATAGACCATACCATTTCATTAAAGAGTTAGAGTGAAAAAAGTTGTGAAGAAGTTGTTAATAATAGATTGCCAAGAGAAATAGGTAAAAGGAATTTCCATCCAAGATTTAAAAGTTGGTCCATTCTTAACCTGGGTAAAGTCCATCTTGTTGTGATGGAAATGAACAAAAACAAATAAGTTTTAGCCAATATAATAAAGATACCTGTTGTTATTTCAAAAACTCCACTCACTTTATTGAATTCAAAAAGCTCAGGAACAAAAATGTACGGAATAGAAATATTCCAACCGCCCAAGTAAAGAACTGTTACAAATAAGGAAGAAACTAATAGGTTTAGATAGGAAGCAACATAAAATAAACCAAATTTTATACCCGAATATTCAGTTTGATAACCGGCTACTAATTCTTCTTCCGCTTCTGGTAAATCAAAAGGCAATCTTTCACACTCTGCTAGGGAAGAAATTAGAAAAACAATAAATCCTATTGGTTGTCTCCACAAATTCCACCCTAAAAGACCGTATTTCGACTGTGCCTCAACTATATCAACTGTACTTGAACTATTAGATAATCATAGTCGATAATAGCATCGTCGCTACTATCGCTATTCCAGAACCATACATGAGATTTTCACCTCATATGGCTCCTCGAGGGTCATAAATAAATCTAAGGGCCGAAGCCTATTCTCTTTATTTTTATATATTTGTCATATGGGTTCTTAGTTTGTAGAATAGATAGGATCCAAACGCCCTCAATTAGACCACTGAAATTCTGTCTGTTATTTTTATAATTAAAGAAGGAAAAAGTACTTCTGAATTGATCTCATCCTTTAATAATTGTAATTTTTCTTTTTTTCTAACTTTATATTGCAATCAAATACTCCTTGTAGATTTGTATAACTCAAAATTTCAACCTATTCTTTTTTAGAGTACAAAAAAAGAATGACTTTTTTATTCTATATGTATCTATATGTATTGTGATTTTCTTTTTTCTAGTGTTAGGGGTATTTTTTTCCTAGCCTTGTTTAAGTCCCTTTTTTTCTTATAAAAGGGACTTAAACAAGAAAGTAAAAGTAAAGGGTTATTTCGTTTCTGATAGTCATTTTTATAATTTGTGGACTAGGAGCATACTCTGGATCGGAATTGTGGGAAGTACTACCTGATTATTTCTACCAATTTAAAGCCCCAATCAGTATTCTTTTCATACTTTGTATTTTACTATTCTTTTTTTTTTTTGCAAAACTATCCTTTGGGATAATTTTTATACAATCTCCATTACTAATCCGTTGTCTATCTTGGTGTTCCTAACCATCCACGTGTTTTTGCTCAATCCCCCGTTATGGTAATACATATTTGGTAATACACGCCAAAGATAGTAAAAAAGCAATATGGTTGATCATTAATGAACCCGCTTCAAGACAGGATGACTAATCACCCAATCCTGGGGTAAAAGCTCTCTTCTGCTTTTATTTTTTCCGCTTGCCTCTTGTACTTAGGATAATGAGACTCAATATTTATATTTACTGCGAATTTGTAAGCTGTTTTCTTTCACTCATATAACTATCTGATTTCACTCATAAACTTAAACGCTAACTAGAACTCGAAAAAAGAAAATAAATGGCTCCATTCAAGTTATTTCGCTTAGTATTTAAATTCTTATACTTATAAAAGGAGTAGTAGATAAAAGTTTATGTTTCAACGACTCACACGTAGAGATATCGATAACACACATATAGTTAATGGTATTTCATAACTAAGCGATTGAGCAGCAGCTCGTAGACCACCTAAAAAAGAATATTTATTATTGGATGCATATCCTGACATAAGAAGTCCGATGGGGGCAATACTTGAAATAGCAATCCATAAAAAAACACCAATCTTTAGATCAGCTAAAACAAGGTGATAGCCAAAAGGAATTACTGAATAGCTTAGTAGAATTGATATAACTGCTATGGATGGTCCAATACTGAATAAACTAGTATCTCCTCGAGATGGAAGAAGATTTTCTTTAAAAAGCAGTTTAACCCCATCGGCGAGAGCTTGAAGAATTCCTAAAGGACCGGCATATTCGGGTCCAATACGTTGTTGTACTCCTGCGGCTATTTCTCTTTCTAACCACACAATTACTAGCACGCCTATTGTTATTCCCAATACAAGAGTCAAAATCGGAAGCAGCATCCATATACTCTTAAAAATTTCTTTTAAAGATTCTAATCTGGAAAAAGAGTGTATATCTTGTATTTCTGTTGTATCAATTATCATTTCAACGATCAACTTCCCCCATAATGATATCTATGCTACCTAGTATTGTCATAATATCAGCCAATTTCATTCTTTTAACTAACTGAGGAAGAATTTGCAAATTGAGAAACCCTGGGGGGCGGATTTTCCATCTCCAAGGAAAACCACTCTGATCCCCTATCAGAAAAACTCCCAATTCCCCTTTTGGGGCCTCCATTCTTACATAAAGTTCTTGTTTCGATAATTCAAAAGTAGGAGAGGTCTTTTTACTAATGAATCTATATTCAAAAGCATTCCAGTCTATATCCCTTTCTCTATCAAAACATCGTCTTTCTAAATTTTCATACGGACCTCCCGGAATTCCTTCCATGGCCTGTTGAATAATTTTGATGGATTCCCTCATTTCATTGATTCGTACTAAATAACGAGCTAATGAATCCCCCTCTTTTTGCCACGGAACTTCCCAATCAAGTTCGTCGTAACATTCATAATGGTCCACTTTGCGAAGATCCCATTGTATTCCAGAAGCTCGTAGCATTGGCCCGGATAAACCCCAATTTATTGCTTCCTCTATACCAATAATACCTACTCCCTCAACTCGTTCTAAAAAAATAGGATTTCGCGTAATCAGTTTTTGATATTCAGCAGCCCCTGTTAAAAAATACTCGCAGAAATCCAAGCATTTATCTATCCATCCATGAGGTAGATCGGCCGCTACTCCTCCGATACGAAAAAAATTATGCATCATTCTCATACCAGTCGCAGTTTCGAATAGATCATATACCAATTCTCTTTCTCTGAAAATATAGAAGAAAGGGGTCTGTGCTCCAATATCCGCCATAAAGGGTCCAAGCCATAACAGATGAGAAGCTATACGACTCAACTCTAGCATAATTACTCTTATATGGCTAGCTCTTTTAGGTATTTGAATATTTCCCAGTTGTTCGGGTCCGTTTACAGTTATTGCTTCTGTGAACATCGTAGCTAAATAATCCCAACGTGTTACATAGGGTAGATATTGTATAATTGTTCGGTTTTCTGCAATTTTTTCCATCCCTCTGTGTAAATAACCTAATATGGGTTCACAGTTAATAACATTTTCACCATCTAGAGTAACGATTAGTCGAAGAACACCGTGCATTGATGGGTGGTGCGGGCCCATATTGACTATCATGAGGTCTTGTTTTGTAGATGGTATATTCATAAGTTTTTCCTCGATTCATTCTTTCATAACTTATTGAAAACGAAAAGAAATTTATTAAAATTGAAGATTAATTACTAATATTACTAATTAATAACTCTAATAAATAGAAAAAAATAACTCAAAATTCACTTTTCAACTTAACGCGTTTTTGGTTTCCGAATATCCAACTGACTGATTAATTCTTTATAACGTACTTCATTTGTCTTTGACAAATAAGCCAACAGTCGTTGGCGTTTTCCTATAATTTTCCGTAAGCCTCTCTGGGATAAAAAGTCTTTTCTATGCAATTCCAAATGTAAAGTAAGTCTTCGTATCTTATTGGTAAAACGGAATACTTGAAATTCAGTGGATCCCTCATTTTTTTCTTTTTCTTCTTGAGAAATAACTGAGATGAATAAATTTTTGACCATAAAATGAAATCTTTTCCCCTACTTAAATTAAAATAGTATAAAGTATAATATTTTGATTATAGTTCTATTTATATAAATTTATATTTATATAAGGATATATTTAAATAAGGATATATTTAGAATTATATAATAGAATAATAGATAAATAGTAATTAAATACTTATTAGTTTTTTTTAAGTATAATATATATATATTGATATTGTGAGTGATCAGTAATACTAATACCCATATTAGATTGAAAAAATATGTTGTTAATTTAACAAAATATATCAGAATAGAATGAAAAACTAGACATGCGTGTATCTTTTTGTTTTTAGGCAGCAAATATGCTCTGGAATAGAGGAAAAACTTATTAGTAAAGGCTTTTTAATCGTGGATACAGATGTATTCTTACCATACTAAAACGACTTCCATTATTAGTATCAAACCAATAGCGATTCATACAAGCTAAATCTTCTAATCGAAAATTGGGCCAAAGAAATCGTTTAAATTTCATTACTTTATTTTTATTTTTTAATTTTTTGTTATCTCGAGAAATCTTTTTTGTTTTATTCGAAATATTACTACGGGTTTTGATGTTATTTCCATTAAATAATTTGTTATTTATCTTAATATCTCTTATATTCTTGGAATTAAAAGATATTAGAATTCTCAACTCTCGGCATTGCCGAGGAGATAAGGTCTTTTCAGAAATAAGCAAATCATAAGAATTTTTCTTTTTATTTCCAGTGGACTTATCCCAATTCTTTGTATCCGCATAGTTTCTTTCTTCTTCTTTTTGATTAATTTTTTGTTTATTCTTATGAACCAATGAAATATTTAAGGTTTGATAGAGAAGAAAGTGTCCTCCATTTTTGACAGCCAAGCGAACTGGTTCTATAAAAAATATTCCCTTTTTTCTAAATTCTGTAAGACTAAAATCGTTGTCAATCAGCAGAAAATTGATACCTATTTCTCCCCTTTGAATAGAGGATAGAGCCGCTTCATTTGGATTTATTGATTTAAGCAGGAAACAATAAACTTTCATAGTATTTACTAATTTTTTTTTTACAGAAGCATTCCATGTTAATTGAAAACATAAAGGTCTTTGTAGGACTAAAAAAAGCTCCGCTTCCATAGAACCTTTGTAGTTTTTTTTTTTCATGTCTGATTCTGCAAAATTGTCTTCAAGATATTTTTCTTGGTTTAAGCGAACTGATCCAAAATCTACTAGTTCTTCAGATTTTTCACTAAAATTGTCATTTCTAGTCAAATCGAAAAGAAGTAATTTGGTTGGTATGGTCCATGGTTTTTTCTTATATGCATTGTAAAGTATCAAATTTTTTGGGAAGAGCCAAAGTTCCAAATTGCATATGGAATGGCTTAGTAGTCTTTCATTCATTTCCATCCAATCAAAAAGGTTTTTTTTTTTTTTTGTTCCAGTATCAATCCAAAATTCAATTTGGATTCTTTTTTGAAGAAAAAAATGGAAAATCCTCCAATCCAAATATTTTCTATCCCGATTTTGCTCTATTTCCAGAGTCTCATCTTCTTCCATACCGTTAGTGATAGAAACCTCTTCTGACCGACGAATAAATTTGCGTTTAGGTATCGTAAAATTATAGAAAATTCCTTGCTTAGTTTTTGTTTTTAATGACAAAATAGATGAGTCCTTCGGATCTTCATAATTAATAGATTTATATGCTAAAAGATCATATCGAGAGTATTTTTTCATTTTTTTTTTTAGTAATAACTCCCCTCGAAAATTCTTTTGTTTTTCGTACTTCATTAATAAGTCTTTTTCACTTTCACAGGAATCCTTTTTATTTAAACCCTTATTTTCAGTCATACATCGTTGATTAACCAAATTTCTCCTTTTTTTTGATATTAATCTAGACCATCTTATCGGAGATAAATCATTTTGATAATGACCAGCCTTTAACAACCAGTTTTTCCATGGATTCGTTATAAAAGTAATCTTTTTTTTATGTCTTAATTCGGAATGAAAAATTCCTTGTACTTCAAAAAAACCCTTTATTTTTTTTTTTAGAAAAAAAGCTTTTCCATCATCTCGAAGAGTGGGTCTTAACTTATATAAGTTTATAAGCCGGGTTTGTGATAATTTATAAAATATATATGCTTGTGACAAAGAGGATAAGTCACAAAAAATCTGTCTTTTCATATTAGTAGTAGTCTCTTTTATATTCGAAATAAAGTTAATCTCTTTTTTATTTCTATTCAATTTAAGAATTTTCTCTTGATTTTCTTCATTATCTTGGATGTCTTTATGAATAAGGTTTCTGACTGATTCAAGAAAAAGTTGTGAATTCATCCTGAGAATATTAATGATAGATAGAACAGTATATATGGCTTTTTTTTCAATACAAATTTTTTTTAAATACTGGAATTTATAGAATAATTCATAATTTCTTCTTTTTATTCTAGATTCTAATCTTTTCAGATCATAACTTCTTTTTTTAGAATTTATTTTTGTCTTTGAGATTATGAAAAAAGTTTTCTTTTTTTTTGTTTTTGTAATTTTTTTTATTTGAGTTATGATTATATTTGTTCTATTGGTCAAATCTTGCATTCGTTTTTCGGTCAGTGAAGAATTTGTCCAACTCGTAGGTATATGTCTAATTTGAGTAGAGGGTTTATGAATCATCTGATTGTTGGTTATTAAATCTTTTTTAGTTTCATTCAATTCATATAGTCCGGTAAATACTAAAACAATTCTCATTAGTTCTTTTAGTTTTGCTTTGAATTTTAAAAGGGAAAAGGACCTTTTTTTGATAACTTTTTTTTCCCTTTCTTTTGATTTTGTGACATTTGTAAAAAACTTTGTTCGTTTTTTTAAAGCCCTTATAACTAGAAACCACCTCTTTTTCAACGTTCTTCTTTTTTTTTCTAGTTTCTTAAAAATGGGTTTAAAATCAAAGGAATAAAGTCCTTTTTCGTTTCGAGAAGGACCAAAAGGACTTTCTGTTGTCTTGCCCAAAACCGTTAAGAAACCGCCAAAATTCTTTTTTTGCCCTTTCTTCTCTTTCATTGGATCCTTTTGAGTTAATTGTAACTTAGATCTGTGCCAAGGTTTCAAACGAAAAGGAAATAGGATTTTTATTTGAATACCTTCCATTAACCAGTTTCTCGGAAATTCTTTTTCGGGTAATGGAATTCCATTAAAGGTGCATTTAATATGTGTTTCACTATTCAAATCTTTAAAATCCTCCGACCATTCTGGAGATTGAAATAAAAGTATACGAATAATATTTTTAGCTATTATCAATAAAGGTAAGATTATATATTTTCGAAGAATGGATTGGGTTACTAACAAAAAGCCTCTTGTTAGTTGAGAAAAGAGAATGGTATCCCAAGCTTCCACTCTTTTGACCCGTGCTTCTTCCTCTCTTTTCTCTTTCTTTTCTTTAACCTTCTCTTTTTTATCCCTTTGTTTTGGTGTTTCTTCAGAATAATCTGAAACCAAAAATTGTTTATTTTTACCTATTAATTTTAATTTTAATTTTCTAAACATTAGTTTCAGCATATGCATCATATGAGAGATTTCAAAAGAAAATAAAAGAGGTTTGTTTATTCTATCCAAAAAGAGAGCGGAATGCATATTTGCGTGAAAGATTTTCCAAGTAAATGTTTTACGTCGTTGAGGACGCATGGAGCCTTTTATTATGTCGCGGCGAAAGTCTGATTGGTCGAAATAATGTATCAAAGCGATCTCTTTGTATACTAGATCAACTTTACCAAGAATTTCTGCAAAAAGTACCACACGTTTAGCTCTTCTTGAACGAATCCCAGGATCCTCTACCAAAAATTCTTCCTGTGCTCTTTCAGCGTATTCCAATTCGTTAATTATTTTATATGACCATCGAGGTACTTTTTTACTGATTTCTTTTATTCCAATATCGTTTTTTTTGCGTCTTTTTTCTCTTTTATCTTTTAGATTGGCTAAAACAGTATCGATGCAAGATTTAAAATTTTTTGGTTGATCCTCTGTTTTTTGTTCTTGTTTTGAAACTGAAGAAAGTTTTTTAAAATTGAAACTTGATATTACTTTTTCTATTGAAAATATTGAAAAAAGTTTGATATTAAAAGTATCTCTTGTTTGTTTTTGTTCAAATTCTTGATACTGATAAGTAGGAGTCAAAAAGAGACTAGTAATAAAAAATAAGTTGTTAATTCTATTTATAGAGTGCGGACTTATAGATCTCGTTATAGATGTTTTATTTAGGGTTGGGGATAAAATCACTTTTTTGATTCTGCCGCGTGAGGGACCGTTCAATAAAGGATCATATATTTTTGGTAAGTATCTTTTTGTATTTTTATACAATCGAGTCTTTTTTTTTATTACAGTAAAAAATGAAAAATTTAGATCTAAAATTTTTATTCGATTTAGAAACTCATTATTTTGCTTATTTTTTTTTTTTTCATTTGTAGAACTCCAATGATTATATAATTCTGGATATTTCATGTTTTTTGGTGTGAATATAGGCACCTTTTCTTTTACCAGGTTTAAAAAAACGGCCAAACTG